AAAATTAAGTATTTTGTAACTTTAATGAGTCAAAGGGAATTGACATTCAATCATAAAAAAATTTCTTTAGTTCCAGAGCAAGGACAAGCTATTGATTCAGAATCAGAAAATGAAACATTATTTTTCAACTTTTTAGTTGATACAATCATAGCCGATTCTTTTACTCAAACAATTCCAAAAAAATATATTGGAATAAAAGAAATAAATAAAGAAATTCCTCGTTGGTCATACAAACTAATCGATGAAATCGAACAATATAAAAAACAAATTGAAGAAAACGTGTTGGTAGATCATCAAATTCGCTCAAGAAAAGCTAAACGTGTAGTAATTTATACGGATAAGCAAGAGAATACCGAGAATCCTTCTCCGAATACCGTGGATAAGTCGGAACAACCAGGCGAAATTGCTTTGATACGTTATTCCCAACAATCCGATTTTCGTCGAGATATAATCCAGGGTTCCATGCGTGTTCAAAGGCGTAAAATAGTTATTTGGAAATTCTTTCAAGCAAATATACATTCCCCTCTTTTTTTAAACCGAATAGATAAATCTTATTTTGTTAATTTTTCCAAATTAATTAAACGAATTTTTCAAAACTGGATGGGAAAAACCCCAACATTAAAAAATTCTGATTACAAAGATGAAGAATTAAAGGAGAAGAAAAAAAGGGAAAAGGCCGCAATAGAAGAAGAAAAAAGAAAAGAACAAATACGAATAGACATAGCCGAAGCCTGGGATACCATTCCATTTGCTCAAATAATAAGGGGTTTAATGTTAATAACTCAGTCAATTATTAGAAAATCTATTCTATTGCCTTTATTGATAATAGCAAAAAATATCGGCCGTATTTTATTATTCCAATCTCCTGAGTGGGCTAAAGATTTCAACGAGTGGAATAATGAAATGCATGTTAAATGTACCTATAATGGGGTTCAATTATCAGAAACAGAATTTCCTAAAAACTGGTTAACAGATGGTATTCAGATAAAGATATTCTATCCTTTCTGTCTAAAACCTTGGCACAAATCTATGACTTCTCATCGAGCTCTAATAAAACAAAAAGAACAAAATGAAAAAGAAAATTATTGTTTTTTAACAGTTTGTGGAACGGAAACTGACTTTCTGTTTGGTCCGTCCCGAAAACACCCTCCTTTTTTTCAACCCATTTTTAAACAACTCAGAAAAAAAATTCGAAAATTAAAAAAAAACCGTTACCGTTTCGGAATTCTAAAAGTTATCCACGAAAAATTCGAATTTTTTCTAAAATGCTCAAATGAAACAAAAAATCGGATTATTGAAATCTTTCTATTTTTAACAAAAAAAAGAAAAAAAATGTCAACCATAAATCCAGTTCCCCTAGTTGGATTCAGAAAAGAATCTAGTGAAAGAAAAAAAGACAAAGATTCGAAAATGAATAATCATATGATGCATGAATCATCCATTCAAACCCCATTCTTGAATTGGACAACTTCTTCAGTAACAGAAAAAAAAATAAAAGATCTGTCTAATAGAACAAAGACAATTAAAAATCAAATAGAAAAAATTTCAAAAGATAATATTAAAATAAACAGTATTCTTAACAAAACAGACTATCGAACTAAAAGATTTGAATCGTCTCAAAATATGGGTCAAATATTAAAAAGAAAAAATGCTCGATTAATCCGTAAATCAAATTCTATTTGGAAATTTTTTAGGGAAAAGATATACATAGATATATTTGTATATATTATTAATATTCCCAGAATTAATACCCAACTTTTTCTTGAATCAACAAAAAAGTGGATTGATAAATCCAGTTCCAATAATGAAACAAATCATGAAAGGAGTGATAAGACAAATATCAATATAATTAAGTTTATTTCGACTCTAAAAAAAGATTTTTTACCTTTTCTTAATAATAATTTCCATTTTTTTTCTGATTTTTATTTTTTGTCACAAGCCTATGTATTTTATCAATTATCCCAAGCCAAAATTTTTAACTTAAAATCTGTCCTTCAGTATCCTGGAATATCTTTATTTCTTAAAAAAGAACTACAAGATTATTTTGTAACCCAAGGGATAGCTCATTCCGAGCTACATACTCAAAAACTTCCGAATTATGGAATAAACCGATGGAAAAACTGGTTAAAATCGAAAAATAATTATCACTACGATTTACCTCAAATAAAATGGTCTCAACTAGTACCCCAAAAATGGCGAAATAAAGTAACTGAACATTGTGAGGTTGAAAATCTAAATTTACAACAAAACAAAAGGAATTCATATCAAAAAGAACAATTAATTAATTACAAAAAAAATAATTCTGAAAACTATTTATTGTTATTGCCAGATCAGAACTCTAATTTTACAAAGAACTATAGATATGATGTCTTATCATCTAAATTTTTTTATTATAAAGATACGAATGATTCATATAGATATAGTTATGGGATACCATTCGAAGTAAAAAAAAACCAAGAATTTTCTTATATTTATAATTACAAAAAAAATAAAGACAAATTAATTGACATGTGGTGGAATATTCAGATCAGTAATTATTTAGGAATAAAAAATATTATGGATATAGAGAAAAATACAGATAGAAAATATTTGGATTTTAAAATTCTCCATTTTTGTCTTAGAAAGAAAGTCGACATTGAGGATATCAGTACTAGCATGAATGAAAATAGAACAACTGAATCTAAGAATTATCAAATTGTTGATAAAATAGAAATAGATAAAAAAGGTCTTTTTTATCACACAATTGATCAAGAAATCAATCGGTGCCATCAAAAAAAAAAAATTTTTGATTGGATGGGAATGAATGAAGAAATACTAAGTCGTCCCATATCAGAGCTGGAATCTTGGTTTTTCTCTGAATTTGCCTTATTTTATAATTCATATAAAATGAAACCTTGGATTATCCCAATTAATTTTCTTTTTTCAAATTCTAATGGAAGTGAAAATTTGAATGAAAATAAAAACATCACTAGAAATAAAAAAACGAATACTTTTAGACAATCAAATGAAAAAAAATCGTTTGAATTAAAGAAAGGTAATCAAAATGAAGACGAAAACGAAACGGTAATTGTAAATGAAGACGAAAACGAAATCGTAATTGCAACGGAGCCCGGGTCCAATGTCCAAAAAAAATATGAATCTGATCTCTCAAATGAACAAGAAGATATTGAAAAAGATTATATAGGATCAGATATGACAATGCCTAGAAAGAGACAAAAACCTAAGACTACTAAAAGAATAGGACTCCGTTTCTTACTGAAAAAATATTTGCTTTTTCAATTGAGATGGGGTAATTCTATGAATCAAAAACTGATCAATAATATCAAAGTATATTGTCTCCAGCTTAGATTGATAAATCCAATAGAAATTACTATAGCCTCTCTAGAAAGAAACGAATTGAGTATGGATATACTGCTTCTTAATAAAGATTTAACTCTTGAAGACTTGATACAAAAGGGGATATTGATTGTTGAACCGATTCGTCGGTCTGTAAAAAACGATGGACTGTTTATTTTGTATCAAACCATATGTATTTCATTGGTTCATAAGAGTAAACACCAAAATAATCAACAAAAATACAGAGAAAATATTGATAAAAAAAAATTGGATTTGCTTGCTCCTGAAAATATTTTATCGCCCAGACATCGTAGAGAATTGAGAATTCTAATTTGTTTGAATTTAAAAAATAATAATGGTATGAATACAAACCCAATACGAAATCGCGTAAAAAACAGTAGTCAATTTTTTGATAAAAACAAAAATGTTGGTCAAGATAAAAATACACTTAGAAAATTTAAATTTCTTCTTTGGCCCAATTATCGATTAGAAGATTTAGCTTGTATGAATCGTTGTTGGTTTGATACTAATAACGGGAGTCGTTTTAGTATATTAAGAATGCATATGTATCCACAATTTAAAATTCATTTATGATACATTTGTCTTATGGATTCCCTAATCATTTAGATAAATAAATAGGTAAACACACGCCTTGTCGTACGTTCAATTTCGATACATGATACTAATTCAATAACGTATTAACTAGATCCAGAAAAAAATCAACATAATTTTTTTTAGTAAGTTTCTTTGATAAAATGAATTAATTATTGTGTATACCCGATTTAAATAACTGGCATTATTATTACTGATCAAAAAAATTCCATATTTGCTAAAACTAAAAAGGAAGGAAGGTTAAAAATTTATGAAAAAAAATTCATTCATATCTGGTATTTCGCCTGAAAAAAAAGAAGAAAACAGTGGGTCCGTTGAATTTCAAGTATTTTGTTTTACCAATAAGATACGAAGACTTACTTCCCATTTGGAATTGCACAAAAAAGACTATTCATCTCAGAGAGGTCTACGAAAAATTCTGGGAAAACGTCAACGACTACTGGCTTATTTGTCAAATAAAAATGGAGTACGTTATAAAGAATTAATCGGTCAATTGAACATTCGAGAACTAAAAAAACGTTAATTTGTTGAGTCGTTTTGAATTATTTGATTTATTAGATCTTGAATTTTGATGAACTTCTTTTTTTTGTTTTCAGCAATTCATGGAAAAATGAATTTGTCAAAGAATGAATCGGGGAAAAACCTATGACTGGACCAATTATCAGAAAAGATCTCATGATAGTCAATATGGGCCCTCACCATCCATCAATGCATGGCGTTCTCCGACTCATCGTTACTTTAGACGGTGAAGATGTTATTGATTGCGAACCAATAGTGGGTTATTTACACCGAGGTATGGAAAAAATTGCGGAAAACCGAACAATTATACAATATCTACCTTATGTAACACGTTGGGATTATTTAGCTACTATGTTCACAGAAGCAATAACTGTAAATGGACCGGAACAATTGGGAAATATTCAAGTACCTAAACGAGCTAGCTATATTAGAGTAATTATGTTGGAGTTAAGTCGTATAGCTTCTCATTTGTTATGGCTCGGCCCTTTTATGGCAGATATTGGCGCACAGACTCCCTTTTTCTATATTTTCAGAGAAAGAGAATTAATATATGATTTATTCGAAGCTGCCACCGGTATGAGAATGATGCATAATTATTTTCGTATTGGAGGGGTAGCTGCCGATCTACCTTATGGATGGATAGATAAATGTTTAGATTTTTGTGATTATTTTTTAATAGGGCTTACTGAATACCAAAAACTTATTACACGAAATCCCATTTTTTTAGAACGAGTTGAGAATGTGGGCATTATCGGGGGAGAAGAAGCAATAAATTGGGGTTTATCAGGACCAATGCTACGAGCTTCCGGAATACAATGGGATCTTCGTAAAGTTGATCATTATGAATGTTATGACGAATTTGGTTGGGAAGTTCAATGGCAAAAAGAAGGAGATTCATTAGCTCGTTATTTAATACGAATCGGCGAAATGGTAGAATCAGTAAAAATAATTCAACAAGCTCTAGAAGGAATTCCCGGGGGTCCCTATGAAAATTTAGAAATCCGACGCTTTAATAGGATAAAATATCCTGAATGGAATGATTTTGAATATCGATTCATTAGTAAAAAGCCATCTCCCGCTTTTGAATTGTCGAAGCAAGAACTTTATGCAAGAGTGGAAGCCCCAAAGGGTGAATTAGGAATATTTTTGATAGGAGATCAGAGTGTTTTTCCTTGGAGATGGAAAATTCGCCCGCCAGGATTTATTAATTTGCAAATTCTTCCTCAGTTAGTTAAAAAAATGAAATTGGCTGATATTATGACGATACTAGGTAGCATAGATATCATTATGGGAGAAGTTGATCGTTGACATGATAATTGATATAACCGAAGGACAAGCTATCAATTCTTTTTCCAGACTGGAATCCTTAAAAGAGATTTTTGAGACTCTATGGATGCTTTTCCCCATTTTGATTCTCGTATTAGGAATCATAATAGGTGTACTAGTCATTGTATGGTTAGAAAGAGAAATATCCGCGAGTATACAACAACGTATTGGACCCGAATATGCCGGCCCTTTGGGAATTCTTCAAGCTCTAGCGGACGGAACAAAACTACTTTTTAAAGAAAATCTTATTCCATCTAGAGGGGATACACATTTATTTAGTATTGGACCTTCTATAGCAGTCATATCAATTCTAATAAGTTATTCAGTAATTCCTTTTGGTTCTCGCCTTGTTCTAGCCGATCTCAGTATTGGGGTTTTTTTATGGATCGCTATTTCAAGTATTGCTCCCATTGGACTTCTTATGTCAGGATATGGATCAAATAATAAATATTCCTTTTTAGGTGGTCTACGGGCTGCGGCCCAATCAATTAGTTATGAAATACCCTTAGCTCTCTGTGTGTTATCAATATCTCTACGTGTGATTCGTTAAAAGTATTCATTTTCCCCATTTCTTTTTAGGTTTCTAAGAATAAAAAATTTATTGAATAGTATCTGAAAATTTTTATTCACTGATCGGATTGATAAACTAAACCGGATAGTTAGATGAGTGAAAGAAAACAGCTTGAAAATTTGCAGTAAAAAAATGGAATCTCATTGCCTATGTACAAGGGCTAAACGAAAATAAACATAAGCAGTCAACCCCAAGATTGGTTAATTATTTATCACGACTTGAAGCGGGTTGAGAAGAACAATTCTATGAAGTTTTTACTGTATTTTTTTATATGTATTATGATAGATGACATGAATTACCATAGAGATTGAAAACAAATGAGTGGAAGATTAGGAACACCAAAGTACACAAAGGATTTGTAATAGAGATTTTGTAAGTTATCCGAAGAGATATTTTTACATAAAAGAAATCCTAATTGAGGCTTTAAATTGGTAGAAATTATTAAGTAGTACTCTCAAAAATTCCGATCCAGAGTATGCTCCTATCCACGGATTAAGTGAATAACTATCAGGAACGAAATAATCCTTTACTTTTTTCTTTCAAGCCTAAATACAAGAAATAAGAGGGACAGAAAAAATAGATAATATTAATCTAAAAATAGATCTAAATGTAATTGTAAAAAAAGAGCTTTTTTCCGATATCCATATTGACAAAAAGGCTATTTTGGTCATGGCATAAATCATGAATGAATAGTTCATTCTTTTTCGGAATAGCAAATAACAAGACTAAACTAAGGTGAAATTTTTATTGATATTGATAAAAAGCGTATTTTATTCAAGAATTAAGTTATTACTTAATAAAAAAAAAATGGAAATTTTTCAAAATTAAAATAGAAAATAAAGAAAAGAAAGGATGAGATCAATTCCGAAGCATTTTTTTATAGTATAGCAGACAGAATTTCATTGGTTTAATTCAGGGTTTTCGATTGATTTTCACTTTAATTTCATTTCTTCTTTAAACATAAAAACTATCGAATCAGTCCTTACCTTAAAATTTATTTATGGCTCTTGAGGAGCCGTATGAGGTGAAAATCTCATGTACGGTTTTGTAATAGCGATGACGAGAGTGATCTTATTATCGACTATGATTATCTAACAGTTCAAGTACAGTTGATATAGTTGAGGCGCAGTCAAAATATGGTTTTTTGGGATGGAATTTGTGGCGGCAACCTATAGGGTTTAGTGTTTTTATAATTTCTTCTCTAGCCGAATGCGAGAGATTGCCTTTTGATTTACCAGAAGCAGAAGAAGAATTAGTAGCAGGTTATCAAACCGAATATTCAGGTATTAAATTTGGTTTATTTTATGTTGCGTCTTATCTAAATTTACTAATCTCTTCACTATTTGTAACTGTCCTTTACTTGGGTGGTTGGAATTTCTCTATTCCATATATATTCATATCGGAGTTTTTTGAAATAGATGGAGTCTTTGAAACAACATTTGGTATTTTCATTACATTAGCTAAAACGTTTTTGTTTTTGTTCATTCCTATCACAACAAGATGGACTTTACCTAGACTGAGAATGGACCAATTATTAAATCTTGGATGGAAATTTCTTTTACCTATTTCTTTAGGTAATCTATTATTAACAACTTCTTCCCAACTCCTTTCATTATAAATTCTAAAAAAGACTATTTGATATTCACTAGATTTTAATTCAAAACTTATCACAAACAAGAGAAAGAAACAAAATCTTATTTTTTTATTGATATTTACTATATGTTCCCTATGGTAACTGGGTTCATCAATTATGGTCAACAAACAATACGCGCGGCAAGGTACATTGGTCAAAGTTTTATGATTACCCTATCCCACGCTAACCGTTTACCTGTAACTATTCAATATCCTTATGAAAAGTTGATCACATCGGAACGTTTTCGTGGTCGAATTCACTTTGAATTTGATAAATGCATTGCTTGTGAAGTATGTGTTCGTGCGTGTCCTATAGATTTACCTGTTGTTGATTGGAAATTGGAAATGGATATTCGAAAGAAACGGTTGCTTAATTACAGTATTGATTTCGGAATTTGTATATTTTGTGGTAATTGTGTTGAGTATTGTCCAACAAATTGTTTATCAATGACTGAAGAATATGAGCTTTCAACTTATGATCGTCACGAATTAAATTATAATCAAATAGCTCTGGGTCGTTTACCAATATCAATAACCGATGATTATACAATTCGAACGATTTTTAATTTGCCTCAAACAAAAGAGAAATCCCAGGATTGAAGAACAATTCCCAATTATTAACATTCTTTATTTTTTGAATTTTAAAAATTTATTTCTTGTTCAATAAATAAATTTTCTTATTCCTATTGATTGGTGAAAATCGCAACTTTAATGTGTATTTAAAATCTGTTTACTCTAATAATTTTAAATAGTTTTAGTTGTGAACTACTCATTATCCGTTCAGATGAAAACAAATGCGATGGGTCTAATAACTTTACTTATATCTTATATTAAGTCATAGATATTAAGATTTAACAATTAGCAAGGGAGAAATTTTTTTCCTGTTCAAGTCAATAAGATCATGAAAAATTCTGATTTTTTTATCTCATATTTTACATATAATGGATTTACCTGGACCAATACATGATTTTCTTTTAGTTTTTCTTGGGTTAGTTCTTATATTAGGAGGTCTAGGAGTAGTATTATTTACCAATACAATTTTTTCTGCTTTTTCACTGGGATTGGTTCTTGTTTGTATATCTTTATTCTATATTCTAGCAAACTCCCATTTTGTAGCTTCCGCACAACTTCTTATTTATGTAGGAGCTATAAATATATTAATAATATTTTCTGTAATGTTCATGAATGGTCCAGAATATGACAAAAATTTTCATCTGTGGACTGTTGGAGACGGGATTACTTCATTGATTTGTACAAGTCTTTTTGTTTCATTAACTATTACTATTCTAAATACGTCCTGGTATGGGATTATTTGGACTACAAAATCAAATCAGATTTTAGAACAAGATTTGATAAATACTAGTCAACAAATTGGAATTCATTTATCAACCGACTTTTTTCTTCCATTTGAACTCATTTCAATAATTCTTTTAGTTTCTTTAATAGGTGCAATTGCCGTGGCTCGTCAATAATACTAATTCATTTTTTAAACTAACAATCCAAAAAAAGTCCGATTTTATCATTTTCATTCAATTCTATTCGAATTGCTATTGCTTTAGAAACTTTTAGTTCAATTTAGAATTAGCCCTTTTTTTGCTTTTAATTTATTCTATATAAAACTTGTTATATTTTAGTCAATCAAATTGGTTTAATTGTTGTTCATATTGAAATGAATAAAGGTTGATAAGGAGCTGGTCAATGATACTCGAACATGTACTTGTTTTGAGTGCTTTTTTATTTTCTATCGGGATTTTTGGATTAGTCACGAGCCGAAATTTGGTTCGAGCTCTTATGTGTCTTGAACTTCTATTGAATGCAGTTAATCTAAATTTTGTAACATTTTCAGATTTTTTTGATAGTCGTCAATTAAAAGGAAACATTTTTGCAATTTTCGTTATAGCTATTGCCGCCGCTGAAGCAGCTATTGGACCAGCTATTGTTTCTTCAATTTATCGTAACAGAAAATCAACTCGTATCAATCAATCAAATTTATTGAATAAATAGTTTCATAGTATTGTTTTTTAACTTTATTAGTATTTTTTAATTTTAGAAAATTAGAAAAATTGAAATTGGAATATTCTTTAATATTCATCAATGCCAATTAGATTACTAGATATTGTACTTTAACATATACTTTATATACTAGAAAAAATAAAAGTATTTTGGGCCTCGTTTCCATTTCCCCATTTTCTATTTATTTTTTAATATTCTAAGAAATATACGATCCAATCCAGAAGTCGATTGATTCAAAGAATTCTGGGAAATCATTGATTCGTCTAGTAATTAATTTGTCTGGTATTTGAATATGTATTTCAATTTACTTTACTAGAACTAGATCGAAAATTAATGAAGTAAAAAAAAATACAAAATCCAATGTCACATTCAGTTAAGATTTATGATACATGTATAGGATGTACTCAATGTGTCCGAGCTTGTCCTACAGATGTATTAGAAATGATACCTTGGGATGGATGTAAGGCTAAACAAATAGCTTCTGCTCCAAGAACAGAAGATTGCGTTGGTTGTAAAAGATGTGAATCCGCCTGTCCAACCGATTTTTTAAGTGTTCGAGTTTATTTATGGCATGAAACAACTCGCAGTATGGGTCTAGGTTATTAATACGTTTCAGAAAATTCTATTTGAATCCATTTGAATCCATTTATTCTATTTGGATTTTTTTTACCGACAAAAACCCTTAATCCCAAGAAATTCATTTCTTTTTTTTTTGGGTTACGGGTTTTTTTGGCCCAAGTGTATCTTGTTTTTACCACGAATCATTTTCCTTGGTTAACAACAATTGTAGTTTTGCCCATATTTGCGGGTTCTTTAATTTTCTTATTTCCTTATAAAGGAAATAAGAAAATTAGATGGTATACTATGTGTATAGCTGTTTTAGAGCTCCTTCTAACGACCTATGCATTTTGTTATCGTTTTCAGCCGGACGATCCATTAATCCAAATGGCAGAAGATTATAAATGGATCCACTTTTTTGATTTCCATTGGAGATTAGGAATCGATGGACTTTCAATAGGTCCTATTTTACTGACAGGATTCATTACTACTTTAGCTACTCTGGCGGCTTGGCCAGTTACTAGGGATTCCCGATTATTCCATTTCTTGATGTTAGCAATGTACAGTGGTCAAATAGGATCATTTTCGTCCCGAGACCTTTTACTTTTTTTTATAATGTGGGAATTAGAATTAATTCCTGTTTACCTACTTTTATCCATGTGGGGAGGAAGGAAACGTCTCTATTCCGCTACTAAATTTATTTTGTATACTGCGGGGGGTTCCATTTTTCTATTAATGGGAGTTCTGGGTGTTAGTTTATATGGTTCTAATGAACCAACATTAAATTTGGAAACATTAGTTAATCAATCATATCCTGTGGCATTAGAAATAATCTTTTATATTGGATTTTTTATTGCTTTTGCTGTCAAATTACCGATTATACCTTTACATACATGGTTACCGGATACCCACGGAGAAGCACATTATAGTACTTGTATGCTTTTAGCCGGAATCTTATTAAAAATGGGAGCATATGGATTGGTTCGAATTAATATGGAATTATTACCTCATGCTCATTCTATATTTTCTCCTTGGTTAATGATTATAGGTACAATGCAAATAATCTATGCAGCTTCAACATCTCCCGGGCAACGTAATTTAAAAAAAAGAATAGCCTATTCTTCTGTCTCTCACATGGGTTTCATAGTTCTAGGAATTAGTTCTATAACCGATACGGGGCTTAATGGGGCCATTTTACAAATAATTTCTCATGGATTTATTGGTGCTGCACTTTTTTTTTTAGCGGGAACTAGTTACGAAAGAACCCGTCTTGTTTATCTCGACGAAATGGGCGGAATAGCGATTCCAATGCCAAAAATATTCACACTCTTCAGTAGCTTTTCAATGGCATCCCTTGCATTACCAGGTATGAGTGGTTTCATTGCAGAATTAATAGTATTTTTTGGAATAATTACCAGCCAAAAATATCTTTTAATAACAAAAGTACTAATTGCTTTTGGAATGGCAATTGGAATGATATTAACTCCTATTTATTCATTATCTATGTCACGCCAAATGTTCTATGGATATAACTTATTTAATATTAAAAATTCTTCTTTTTTTGATTCTGGGCCGCGAGAGTTGTTTGTTTCGACTTCAATTTTTCTACCAGTAATAGGTATTGGTGTTTGCCCGGATTTCATTCTCTCACTATCAGTTGAGAAAGTGGAAGCTATTTTATCGAATTATTTTGATAGATAGATTTCTTTTCATTTCTCATTTCATTAAATGAAATAAAAAAAAATGTTCTTTACATAAGATAAGAAGCAAGGCTGAATCGAAATTCGAATTAGGTCTATTTGACGCTTGTGAGAGCCGTTTAAATCATGATTTAAACGGTTCTCATCTGTTTATAAGAAGCCTCTTTATACCTTCTATTATAATTTGTATGCGTAGGGTACTTTCTTATATTTAATTAAATTAATGTAAATGAACCACAACTATAATGTAAATGAACCATAACTATGTAGCCCTATTCCTAATAAATTGACCCCAAAGTAGCATATCCAAATTATAAGAAAGCCTATAAAAGCCACAATTGCCGAATTTGTACCCCGTAACTTTTTATTTGTTCGAATATGTAAATAAATTGCAAATACAGTCCAAGTAATAAATGCCCAAGTTTCCTTGGGGTCCCAATTCCAATATGATCCCCATGCCTCATTGGCCCATACTGCTCCTGAAAGAATACCTATGGTTAAAAAGATAAATCCTAGACTAATAACACGATAACTCCAATGATCCAATTGTTCAATCAATTGAGACCTGTAATAATTTATAACAGAAGAGGAAGAAATATTTTGTACAATATTAATATTGCTTTTTTCATTCATGTATTGAATCTCACTGAAGAAAAATGACTCATTTAATAAATGTTTTGGTTGATCAAAAATTCTTATTATATCTTTTTGAAATGTAATGCTTAGAAGTGTTACTGATAATAATGACCCGCATAAAAGAGCTGCATAACCCAATACCATCATACTTACATGCATCATTAACCATTGAGATTGGAGAGCGGGTACTAATATTGCAGATTGATGCATTTCAGTTAAGAGGCCCGACGTAGCAAATCCTTGAGTAAAAATAGCACTTGGCACAGTTATTGCACTTAAAGAATTTTTCTCTTTTTTAAAAAAAAAGAGAATCATATGAATAATGTAGAAACTCCAGGAGAGGAAAATTAATGACTCATATAAATCACTTAATGGAAAATGTTTCCAAAAAACCCAACGAGTAACTAATACTCCTGTTATACAGAAAAAGGTAGCTGCCATGCCTTTTTCTAATGAATTATATAGTCCTACTATTTCATTAACTACTAAAGTTATCAAATGGAGTGTAATTACAACGGAAACTGTTGAAAAGGAAATATGAGTTAAAATATGCTCAAAAGTCGAAAATATCATATAAATATAAAATATGTATTAAAAATAAAAAGAAATCCTTCAATTATTCAATTAGAAATTATGAAATGGAAATCAAAAAAAAGATTTCAGTTTCATTTTTTATTTTTTATTATAGGTTATAACACTATTGAAATTTTTTAATAATTTCAAAAATGCCATGCCGCCACTCGGACTCGAACCGAGATGCTCTCGCACTGCTTCCTAAGAGCAGCGTGTCTACCAATTTCACCATAGCGGCTTGTTTGAAGACATAATAATCCATTTATTATTAAATCGTCTAGATTAATTGAACACAAAATTTTTTGAAGCATTGTAAATTATTTGCAAACCGAAAAGGTTCATATTCAGAATAAAAATTCTATATTACTTAATTGGTGTAGTTGATCTTTTCTTGAAATAAAACCCTTATAACTAGAAGATTTTTTCTTTTATCTAAAGATAGACCTCAATATTATTTTCTTTTCATTTGGTAATGATAAATAGTTGATTTCAAAAATAACAAATAAACGTAGTAAAGGTCTTTTTTGATTGATTTAAATTGAAACAGACGAATATATAGCAGAAAAATAAAAAAAAAATGTTTCCGGAAGTAAAAGTTTAACCATTTGCCTTTTTTTGACAAAATATACAATTTCGAATTTATATAGGAAGAAAAAAGTTTTCTTCTTTTGTATTGTGAAATAGGTTGATGGGGACAAAAAATCCCCATCTTCTAAATGAAAAAATAGACTAAAAAGTGATGAACTATTCTCTATCTCTATATATAATATATAGATTAAAATTTATCAAGCACAGAGTACTATTTTAGGATCAGCCTAAAACTTTTTAGTCTCCATATCATAAAAAAAATTAAAATTTTTCCTAGTTCAAAACATTAATTAGTAAAAGCAAACTTACTTAAATCATTTATTTTCTCTATTTTTGATTCTAATTAGTTCGAATTTTTTATATGATTTTTTTTAATCAAGTCGATTTCGATCAGTCCAAGGTTTAATTACTTATTTTTTGTACAAAAAAACTTTTTGAATTCCCAGTAGAAAGAGATTTTGCTAACGAAAAGGCTTTTAACGCTGCCCAATGCCCTTTTTTTTTCCAAATATTTTTACGAATACGTTTTTTAGAACTCGAAGTACGTTTTTTTGGAACTGCCATTAAAAATTCAACTGATTACTCAGTGTTATAGTTGGATGTGAAAGACATCTATTGTTCAAACAAATTTTTGTTTTATATTCATTATCTATGTATTTATATTCTAGGCGATATCGTTTTTACAATAGAAAAACATAACTAGAAATCTAGTTTCTTCTATTAAAAAAATCTCAAATATTCGATTAAGAGAAAGAAAATATTGGATTTGGATGTAGTAGAATATTCATAAAAGAAAATACAAATTCTTATGAAATTTATTAAGATTAATAAAAATAATAAATAATGAATAAAAATTTCGAGTTCTATCTCTGTTTATCTTTTATGGCTTGCATTTAATTTACATGTACATAATAAATCATATTGAAAATTTTAAGAATACAACTTTTACTTCATTAGATTTTAATTGATTTGAATTCTTATTTTTTGCAAATACATCAAAATTGGCAGTTGTAAATTGAAATGATCCCAATAAATGAATTTTTTTAAAGAATCCATAATTTGAGAATTCTATGTTCTAAAAATTCGAAAGTAATGTAAAAAATCCCTTTTAAAAAAAAAAATGGATAACGAAAAAAATAGAATTTTGTTCTATGTTTTTGTTTGAAAGGGAAAACAATCTAAATTTTTTTTGTTTTGCATAAAATGAGTGAATAATTCTGAATAAACTAAAAAAAATACTTCTATTCTTTATTTTTATCTTATTAGTCTTTAGTTAATTTTATGATTCATAGTCTTTTTTAGTCAAATTTTTATTCTTAGTTTTATTTTTAATGGAAGAAGTAGAATTAGTTTTATGTTTCTACTTCATGGGATTCCATATTTTCGAATATTAATTAAGTATTTAATCACTTTTAATAAAAAATAGGTTGTTATTTGACCAATTCTAACTTCGTGATTTGAATAGTAAAAAAATACTAAATATTACTAGAATAGAAAATCTAAAAAAAATTAAATTCTATTTAAGATATTATATATCTTGAGTTTTTATTGACTTCTTTCAAATTTCAAAAGAAAAGAGGTAAAAGTCTTTGAATTGTAAACAAAAAAATAAATTAAATATAAAAATTATATCTTTTACTATGGAATATATATATCAATATACATGGATCATACCCTTCCTTCCACTCCAAGTTCCTTTGTTAATAGGAGCTGGGCTTGTCTTTTTTCCGACAGCAACAAAGAATCTTCGGCGTATATGGTCTTTTTCTAGTATTTTGCTGTTAAGTATAGTTATGATTTTTTCGATGAAGCTCTCTATTCAGCAAATAAATAGTAATTTTATTTATCAATATGTATGGTCTTGGACTATTAATAATGATTTTTCTTTAGAATTTGGCTATTTGCTCGATCCGCTTACTTCTATTATGTTAATGTTAATTACTACCGTTGCAATTCTGGTTCTTGTTTATAGTGATAATTATATGTCGCATGATCAAGGATATTTGAGATTTTTTGCGTATATGAGTTTTTTCAATAGTTCTATGTTGGGCTTAGTTACTAGTTCGAATTTGATACAAATTTATATTTTTTGGGAATTAGTTGGAATGTGCTCGTATTTATTAATAGGTTTTTGGTTCACACGACCCATTGCTGCAAATGCTTGTCAAAAAGCGTTTGTGACTAATCGTGTAGGAGATTTTGGCTTATTATTAGGAATTTTAGGTCTTTATTGGATAACGGGTAGTTTCGAGTTTCGGGATTTGTTTGAAATAGTCAATAACTTAATTAATAATAATGAGGTAAATTCTTTATTTTTTATTTTATGTGCTTTTTTGTTATTTGCTGGTGCAGTTGCTAAATCTGCCCAATTTCCTCTTCATGTATGGTTACCTGATGCTATGGAGGGACCTACTCCTATTTCCGCTCTCATACATGCTGCTACCATGGTAGCAGCGGGTATTTTTCTAGTTGCTCGACTCTTTCCTCTTTTTATAGTTATACCTTATATAATGTATGGAATATCTTTTATTGGTATAATAACAGTACTATTAGGAGCAACATTAGCTATTGCTCAAAAAGACATTAAGAGAAGTTTAGCTTATTCTACAATGTCTCAATTGGGTTATATGATGTTAGCTCTAGGTATAGGTTCTTATCGAGTTGCTTTATTTCATTTGATTACTCATGCTTATTCAAAAGCATTATTGTTTTTAGGATCAGGATCTCTTATTCATTCAATGGAAACTTTTGTTGGATATTCTCCGGATAAAAGTCAGAATATGGTTCTTATGGGAGGATTAAGAAAACATGTGCCAATTACAAAAACGGCTTTTTTAATAGGTACACTTTCTCTTTGTGGTATTCCGCCTCTTGCTTGTTTTTGGTCCAAAGATGAAATTCTTAATGATAGTTGGGTATATTCGCCAATTTTCGCAATAATAGCTTATTTAACAGCCGGATTAACCGCATTTTATATGTTTCGAATCTATTTACTTACGTTTGAAGGGCATTTAAACCTTTTTTTAAAAAATTACAGTGGAAAAAAAAGTACTTCTATTTATTCAATATCTTTATGGGGTAAAGAAGAATTGAAAAGGGTTAATCTAAAATTTCCTTTATTAAACTTATTAACATTAACAATTAATAATAAGAGAAAGTCGTCTTTTTTTTCAAAAAAACAATATAAAATTCATGGAAATTTAACAAAAATGATGCGATCTTTTATTACTATTACTAATTTTGACAATATGAATTTTTATTCATATCCTACCGAATCGGACAATACTATGTTAGTTCCTCTGATTCTATTGATTCTGTTTACTTTCTTTATTGGATTTATAGGAATTCCATTCAATCAAGAAGGTATGAATTTGGATATATTAACTAAATGGTTAACTCCATCTATAAATCTTTTACATTTAAATTCAAATCATTC